TTGATTCAATCCGTTGAGTTGCGAGGAACCTTTCCATATAACAACTCATATCTTTCAATACCAAAAAAATCCGAAACTTGGAATCTGTACTATACCCCTGGATCCTCTCAGAAATAAAAAGAATCGAGTACTAAAGAAAGACCGCGATTTGGGATGAACAAAAATACTTGTTACGGCAATAGCACTTAGTAAGACCAACCGAAGGGCTAGGTTTCGCTACAAAAAAGGGGTTTATTTTGGAACAAACTTACACTACACAATGAAAAATAGCACAGAGTGATAGAATTCGTGGAATCATAAATGATCTACATAAGATACTTCTAATAGAAAGAATCACACATTGTCGAACAATTCGACAGACCAAATCCCCAAACCAACCCAATTCATAGAATATAGACGAAGGAACGTTGATACATTAAGGACCAATTCATTATCTCTGCATTATATTTGAAACAACCAATTTGTTTGTTGTTCGGCCAAAAAAGAATTAGTTGAAGTCGAGGGATTTCTACAAATACAAGATCAAGAAAAGAATAGGTACTAGATCCGTGTAACTTAGGATTCCATTTGGCTGGGTCAGGATAAAGTTTTTAGACGGAGGAGCATGTCATGATTTTCATTGACTGAGATTGGGTATACCAAAACAAAAGTATATCCGTAACTCTTTGATCATGGACAGGAAAAAAGTCATATGTAATTCATCCGTGAAGATTAAGGAAGAAGGATAGGTATTTTATCCTAGATTTTACAAATAGCGATTGGATTCGTTGGAATGAATTATTGTTTTTATTTTCCTGTCCCTATGTATTCACATGAGCATGTGGTAATGCTTTCATTTCTACGGACAAATAGACCGGTCAGTCCATAAACAAGTACTAATCTAATGAGGAAATGAAAACTATACTAAACTAAAATAGAATGTCTATACAAAAATAGAATGTGTTAGGGCTATACGGACTCGAACCGTAGACCTTCTCGGTAAAACAGATCAAACTTATTATTATCGAAATGATTCGAACTGTTTCAAAGACCCAACATGCATTTTGTTGCATTGGGCTCTTTCATCAACTGATTGATGTAAAGATCAGTTAGTCCACCATATTTTTTCTTTATGGGAAGATAATAAGATGGCTCCATGTGCTCTGTGATTCATCATTTGTATTCTGATGAAGGAGCAATACCAAAGTGTTTCAAAGAAGGGTTACCTTGACTTAGGTCTGCCTCCGGCCTAGATCAACCTGAGTTAAATGGAGTCTCTATCGTTCCGCTGCAAGAATGAAATATGAGACTTCATACACCTTAAAGTTCATAGGACGAAAAGAGGTTCTTTTGAGTCCCTTATACCCATTAAGCCTAGCATTGAATGGACTGGGTATTTACCTTATCAATTAGCAAATCAATGGTGGGTTCTATTTGATTTGGCACCTGAATTCGCACTCAAATCGGACCGAACCCAATATTTGTCAGGCTATTGTTCTCTTGTTCCTTCGAATCTATGGAGTAAGACATCGATTTCTCAATAAGATCAATTATGTTCATTGCATAATGGGCTCCCTTGAAAAGCATTGGCGCACGTGTAAACGAGGTGCTCTACCTAACTGAGCTATAGCCCTTGTCATAGATATCTTAACATATAGATAATTTCTTGTCAAGATAGGATCCTACATGATAGCTCTCTGATCCGTTTACTGTTAGCAGATTGGTATTGCTTAGAAATAATATTCCACCTATAATCCCTGAAGTGATGGGTCCTTTTTTTGTGATGATAAATAACCTACTTAACTCAGTGGTTAGAGTATTGCTTTCATACGGCGGGAGTCATTGGTTCAAATCCAATAGTAGGTAGAACTTATTAGATACCAGAGTCAATGGTATCTAATAAGTTTTTCTACCCATCTTCTTTTTTCGTTGTATCATCTAGACTTGATTGTCTTCAATTGGCGGAATCAAAATCTGGTGTATAGTGTATAATAATAAAGAACTTCTTTTGATTATTATTTTGATGTATTTTTGACTAGTACGAAATAACATTCAGAGCCTCTACTCGTGTCCTAGCTCGTCTGAGAGCTAGATTCGCCTCAATTGCTTGTCTCTTACCCTGAGCTCTACTCAAGTTAGCTTCAGCTATTTCAAGAGCTTGTTGAGCTTCTTGCGGATCAATGTCAGTACTCATCTCCGCATCATTTCCTAAAATGGTGATCTCATTATTACTTATTCTAGCGAAACCGCCCATCAGGGCCACCGTTAACCATTGGTCATTGAGGCGTATTCTCAAAAGACCTATATCCACCGCCGTGGCAATAGGGGCGTGGTTTGGTAATACGCCAATTTGGCCACTATTAGTAGATAAAATGATTTCTTTCACTTCTGAATCCCAAATAATTCGATTAGGAGTCAGTACACAAAGATTTAAGGTCATTTCTTCTCCCCTTCTAAGTTCATAGCTTTCGCGGTAGCTTCATCGATGTTACCCACTAAATAAAAGGCCTGCTCGGGAAGA